CCACGGACCCGAGGCTACCAAGATTAGCACTGATGGTACGAAAATGCAATTCGCTATTCAAACAACTATTCAAAGTTCCTAGAGCTCTTTGTAAGGCTTGTTGCAAAACTTGTTGTCGGACCTGATTAATTGCTCTTTGTTTTTCAAAAAAAAGAGTTTCATTTTTGTAATTTTCTAATCGTTCCAAACTATTGCAAGTAGCATTAATCAAATTTACTTTTTCTCGTTCTATCTCAGAGTATCCATTCGTTCGATACTCATCTGCTTCGATTTCCACTTTCCGTAATCTAACCCGAGCTCTTTCGAGCTGTTCAATGGCTCCTCTACGTAATTCTTCTGAATTTCGAATAGTACTCAAGATCCTCTGTTTTCGCTTATCTAATAAATCATTTAATGAAAGTAGATTATCTTTCCATTCATTTCACAACTATAATATCTCTTCCCGAACCAAACATGAATCTTTCGATTCATTTGGCTCTCACGCTCAATTGTTTCTTTTATCTTTTCTTTGATTAATGGGCATTCCCATATCTTTGAATGGAATGAGCCTATCCTCTCTTTTCTGTTCGTATTCAAAGCTATCGAAACTGATCTAACATCAGAATCTTAGGAGGACTCTTCAGACCAGACAAAAAATAAAAAATTGTCAGCAAAGTTGTTTCTTTATTTGTTCTTTATTTAGAACTTCTTTCTTTCAAAAAAAAAAGATATTTTAAAGAAAAAAGGATTCTATTATACTATTAGAATAGAAATAGAATTGAATATAATTCTGAACTTCATTACTTCATTCTCATTATTCTTAGAATGAGATTTCGATTTTTTTCATCCAAAAAATTCTCTTTTTTATACAAATATTTTATATAAATACAATACATAGGTCGTCGATTCGGCAGTGGAGGGGGGAAGATACCCATTTTTCCAGTTAATGGTTCAAATAAGTTTATCCATATGAGTGTTCTACATCGAATAAATTCCCAATTATTCCTTTTTTCTTTTTATCATTTTTAAACCTTTTTGGTACTAACCTAGCGGTAGAAAGAGTACCATGCTATGCTGTGCCTGGACTTCAAACAATTGATCTTTAACCATGTAAAAGACCTCAACATTATTGGTTGATAGAGAAGAGAATCAAAGTTCATTTACCAATTAGTCACGAAATGCTATGGTTCTTACATATGATTTCTGAATGAAATCCAATTCAGAAGTAATTCGTCGAGATTGTGCACCCTTTGTTCCTAGTTCTGCTATAAAAAAGAATACATAAATAGAAAGAAAGTGCAGTCGGTGAAATCCAACCTATTCTTGAAATAAACAACTCGCACACACTCCCTTTCCAAAAAAAATCAATACACCCAGCACTACGCTTAGATTTATTGGATTTGTTGCTAAAATATCGGTATTAAACTCGAAACTCCCAGCGGATGACCAGTGCCCCACGGAAACAAAAGAATCAATTAGATTTTTCATATGCTCTCCCTTTATAGATAGGACTAACAAAGAACAGAGTTCTTTTTGTATCACTCCGCTTATTATTCTTAATGGAATTTGAGAATTCTCAAATTTCTTAGTTATGGTTATGTTTTTCTTCTAAGATGAAATGAAACATTAAACAAAAGGATTTGCAAATAAAAGAGCTAATGCCACGACCAGTCCATAAATTGTTAAAGCTTCCATAAAAGCCAGACTAAGCAATAAAGTACCTCGTATTTTACCCTCTGCTTCTGGTTGTCTCGCAATACCTTCTACGGCTTGGCCCGCAGCAGTACCTTGACCAACCCCAGGTCCGATAGAAGCAAGCCCTACAGCCAATCCAGCAGCAATAACGGAAGCAGCAGAAATAAGTGGATTCATAGTAAGCTCCTCGCACCAAAAAAAGAAATGGTTAATGATACAACCAACCAATGAATTAGTACTTAATCTACTTCTTTTTCTACTTCTACTTTTACTATTTACTTTACTACACTTATTTTTTATTTTTTGATCTTTATCACTAAAATCTATCGGGTCGAAGTAGCTAAAAGCTCCAAATGGAATTCATATGATAATATTGCTGAATTGTAAGAACTACTTCGATATACCGTTTTTCCTTTCTACCTTATGTAATAGATATGTATACGGTTTTAGTCATTGCGTTTCCTTGTTTAGAAAATATTCTATTCTTTCTCTTTCATTCAATTCACAATCACAGACAAAATAGAAAAAGGACTGATATGGGAATCCATCTAAATGCAGTGGGCTAGAAAAAAAGAGATAGGGGTAATTGCTATTTAACTAGTAAATAACATATACTTTTCTTCTTCCATAACGTAAATCACCTGCACTTTTTATTCTATGAAATCGTATTCTGGAACCATTCTTCGAAACATACACAAGGATTAATACTCATAGGCATTACATATACATATATGTAGTAGGATCCCCAACCCTTCTTTCTATTCCAAATTCTGCAATATCATCTATCTTTCTTCATATATACATACATGTAGCTATTTGCATTTTCTTATCCAACCCAGTAGTGGATTATAGGGAACCCCCACATTGCTTGAATTGGGATAAACTTCAAAAAAGACTATTTCGAAAGTTAGTCAATGATGACCCTCCATGGATTCACCTATATAAGCCGCAGCCAAAGTTGCAAAAATAAGAGCTTGAATACCACTTGTAAATAATCCAAGAAACATGACAGGTATAGGAACTACTGAAGGCACTAAAGAAACAAGAACAACAACCACTAATTCATCAGCCAATATATTCCCGAAAAGTCGAAAACTAAGAGATAAAGGTTTTGTGAAATCTTCTAGAATATTAATTGGTAAAAGTATTGGAGTTGGTTGAATGTATTTCCCGAAATATCCCAATCCTTTTTTGCTAAGACCCGCATAGAAATATGCCACTGACGTAGGTAAAGCTAAAGCAACAGTAGTATTTATATCATTCGTGGGCGCGGCCAACTCTCCATGAGGTAACTTTATGATTTTCCAAGGTAAAAGAGCACCTGACCAGTTAGAAACAAAAATAAATAGGAACATCGTTCCTATAAATGGAACCCAAGGACCATAACCCTCTCCAATCTGAGTTTTGCTCAAGTCTTGAATAAATTCAAGGACATATTCGAAGAAATTCTGACCGTCGGTCGGAATGGTTTGTGGATTCCGAACAGCTATGATGACTGAACCTAATAAGATAGCAATTACAACCCAAGAAGTGATAAGTACTTGGGCATGAATTTGTAAACCTCCTATTTGCCAATATAAATGTTGGCCTACTTCTACACCTGATATATCGTATAACCCTTTGAGTGTTTGAATGGAACATGGTATAACATTCATATTGTCCTCTAACAGATTCAAAAAAGTAATTATTTTGATTCAACCATCTCTTTCTCAATTCATCTATGTTCATTCATGAATTTAAGTTATGAATCGTATATTTCGGAAATCACATAAAAAAAAATACCAATCATTTTCTGTTTTAAATCTTAAATATGATTTATGATTCAATATTCAAAACATAGTTCAAACTCCAAAAGATGCAAACCAAAATAGTAACAATCAAAGAGAGTTCACCAAAAACAAACTAATCTTCTTCTTTCTTCTTCTTAATGATAAGATAATCAACCATCTTTTAGATAACTAGAACGGCCCTCACAAATTGCAGATACTAATTTGGTAAGAATCAATCGAATCGAAGCTATAGCATCATCGTTGGCCGGAATAGAAATATCTGCAAGATCTGGGTCACAATTTGTATCGATTAAACAAATCGTCGGAATACCCAAAATGACACATTCTCGAAGAACCGTATATTCTTCTTGCTGATCAACGATAATTACAATATCGGGCAATCCTGTCATATATTTGATCCCACCCAGATATGTTTGCAAGGTAGATAACTTTCTCTTCAACATTGCTGCATCTCCTTTGGGGAGACGATTGAGTTTCCCCATCTTTTGTTCTGCTCTTAAGTCCCTGAACTTCTGAAGTCTTGTTTCTGTAGTAGACCAATTCGTTAACATACCACCAAGCCATTTTTTATTAACATAATGACATCGAGCCCTTATTGCTGCTGATGCTACTAAATCCGCTGCTTTCTTTTTGGTCCCAACGATTAAGAATTTTTTTCCCCTACTTGCTGCATCAAAAACTAAATCGCAGGCTTCTGATAAAAAACGAGCAGTTATAGTAAGATTTGTAATATGAATACCTTTACGCTTTGCAGAGATGTAAGGAGCCATTCTAGGATTCCATTTATTAGTACCATGACCAAAATGAACTCCTGCTTCCATCATTTCTTCCAAATTGATGTTCCAATATCGTCTTCCCATTTTCCCACACTTTCTCTTTTTCTTTTTTTTTTCAAAGAGATTCAGTACCTTGTGAAATAAATAATTGTTCCGACGGAACCTTCTACCAGGATTGACCATTAATCTACGACCCAAACCATGAAATTCATTCTTTCTTTTTTATTTCATTGATTGATTACGAAATCCATAATCGGACCAGAGAGTTAAAGTAAAAAGAATGAACCTCTTGTTAGGAATTAGTAAATTACATTACGTAAATGATTGGTCTGATGTCTCATGGAAAGTGTTTGGGGCACAAGAACAAAATAATTCTCTATGGTGTAACAAAATATCTCCCATTTCCAACTCGAATAGATTCTTCCTTTTGATTTTCAAATGAATGTTTTTGTCTTGCTTTGAACGATGTACTAATTTTTTGAATCCGGTACCAACCGGTATAATCCCCCCCAGAACAACGTTCTCTTTCAGGCCTTTCAACCAATCAATACGACCTCGTAGAGCAGCTTTTGCTAAAACTCGAGCAGTTTCTTGAAAACTCGCTTCGGATATGAAACTTTGAGTATTCAGAGATGACTTCGTTATTCCCAATAAGATTGCCCGATAACAGATCGCTTCGTCCAAAACACGCCCTGCTCGCTCTGCTCGCAACAATCCAATAAATTCCCCAGGTAAAAAAACATTAGACATTCCATCTTCTGAAACCAAAACTCTTGATGTTACTTGACGTACAATAATCTCTATATGTCTATTATGGATCTGTACCCCCTGGGATCGATAAACCTTTTGGATCTTATTAACCAAAGAGATACGACTTTGGGCTATGGTTAGTTCAGCTCCAATAAAGAATCCCCAGGGGATCCCAAGAATCCTTCGGATACGGTCGTCCCAACCTTCAACTCTTCTTTCGAGGTTCATCGATATTGAATCAATTGAACGAACTTCTAAGATTTGTTCCACTTTTGGAAGACCTTGCGTTATGTCACCAGATCTCGATTTTTCATATATAAATGTAATTAATGTATCTCCTTCATAAAAGGTTTCCCCATAATGGCCATGGACAGTTGCTCCTGGAGTGACCAAATAGGGCTTAGCTGATCTTATAACTAAAGAGTCAACATGAACAATGAAAATTTGACCAGATTTTTTTATGCGTGATCCGTATTTCAATAGACATACATTTTCACAAAGGAATTGTCCAAGGCTAATTATTGTCCATGCCTCTTCACAAGAATCGTGATGGAGAAAACACCAATTCAAATGGAATGAATTCCAAATGATGTTACTGCATGGATCGGGATTATAAAGACTACTATTTTCATCTAGGAAACAGTATTGAAATGGAAGTACTTGAAGCACTTGGAAAGTCTGTTGAAATTTTTCAAGTAAAAAATATTTCTTTAAAAAGACTTGATTATAAGTTCTTAAATAGTAAGATGAACGAAAATTTCCTATTTTAGGCACAATAGTACCTAAAGGACCCAAAAAATCCCTAATTGGAGTCAGGGGATCCGATTCTTTTGTCGCATTATTATATCTCGAAGTATTGAAGGGGACGATTCGAAAACAATTGGATGATGACAAAATTAGGAAAGATTGGCATTCCTTATTTCGATTCAACAACGTACCAAGAGTTTCCTGATGTTGGGGAAATAAAGGAATCTTCGTCTTGGAATCAAAAGGATTTCTATTGGCACGATCTAATTCATTATTGGAAATCAATCCTGAACCTGCCGTATCATACCTTTTTTCGGTATACGAAATAGTGGATTTTACTAACTCAATTCGGATGAAATCACGAAGCAGATCATTTGCCCTTATTTCAACAAAAGAAGCATGAGCCTCTTCTTCTATAGAACTCTTTTTTTCTTGTTCTTGGTCCCAAGTCAATACTAAGCAAGCCCGAACTAATTGAATACTTGTGTGAGAAATTCCTCGAATTGACTTGCCATTTCCATAAAGTATATAATTGACAATTCGAAGTTGTACATTATCCTTTTCCTGCAAGAGATCCTGAGAGAAAAGTGTTGCTAAATTTATCCCATCAGCTATTTCATATGTGACTACGGGCCGAACCAAAACAAAATACTTTTTTTTGGTAGGTGTAATTCGTTGGACATAGATCCAATTTTTCAATTTTTTTGATCCTTTAGAATTCTTTTTTTCCATTCTTGGTGGTATCAAAACGCCACTGTGCCTAGATATTTTATCCACCTCTCCAGAAAAATGAATATCTCCAGAAAAGATTTTCAGTTCCATACTTTTTTTTTTTCTCTCCACTCGGACTAATCCACCTACTCGACTTCTTGTATTCATATTTAAAGCAAGTCGTGTATTTACTCCAATGATACTATTGTTCCGGACCATTATGGGCGAAGATCCGGGTAAGATATGCACTTCCTCGGGAATGAAAAAAAAGCGATCTACTTTCATTTGCATTTGGTATTTCGGACTAAATTCTTTTGCTCCTCGATACTCAATAAAATCCTCTTTTTTTACGATTGAATCTACTTCGACAATCCCATATTTAGTAATTCCCGAGCTGCTTCTTCTGTATCGCGGATCATCAAAATAAGCAAGAATACTATTTCTACGTAAAATACCATTTATAGGTATTTTAATCGAAATACCAAAACAGGGTTTTAGTTTCTTTTCTTGTTCTTGATCATATTGTAAGGGAATCACGAATCTATTTCTTCGCTTTTTAGCCAAGGAATTCTCTTGACGAATAGAAGTAGAAGGCTCTATGAGATTCCAATGACCCTTGGATATGATTCGATAAGGTTTTGAATAGTCAAGAATTTCCCTATCTTTTTTACCAAAGGTATCCAACAATTTATGCCTTACTTGATCATTAGTCAGTGAGAGATCAAAGATATATCTTTCTTCGAGAGAAAAAGAATTAGCATTCATTTGATCTTGATCCTTGTGGAGTGAAAAAGACACTATATTGGATCTGCATAGACCTCCTGCTAATATCCATAAATGACTTGTTTTTGGTAATAGATGAACATTACTATATGGATATTCGGGCGCATGATAGCCATCAGTACTCCAGTGCATTTCTCCTTCTGACTCAGAATAAATATGTTTTTGAACCCTTTCTTTAAAATGAAAAGTGGACGTTCCGGCACGAATCTCGGCAATCACTTGTTCGGATTCTACATATTGATCATTTTGAACTAAAATCAAACTTTTTG